TCCACCAAATGCCTTAAACAAACCAAACCTCAGGTGCGCTTACCCCCAGAAAAAGCCCGTAGTAGTGTCAAGAGTTTCCTCCCATTGGCTTTTAGCCGTAGAGGACCGCTCTCGATTTGCTAGAGCTTTTTGTGGCTCCCTTCTAGGCTTTCCCCCTTGCCTCTATTCCGCCTGCAGACACCCGGGACAATCATGCTTTTTTCTTTTGTGACGGGCTCTGTTTATCACGACCGAAGCCTTTCATATCGGCTTTTTTATCGGCCGGATTCCCGATTCGCCTATTCGGTTCGATGTCCTTTCTCCCGCCGATTGAGCTCTGCCTGCCGACCATCGCATCTCAGCTTCTGGACTTGGAATTGTTTCCTCAACCGGGTAAACGACTGCCTTTTACCCTTTTTACTCCGAAAAATGGATTCTGGTTCAACTGCTTGAACAACAGAATGAATTCTTGCTTGCTGGTGGTACTGCCTCTGATGCAGCTAACTATGACTCTATCCACGATGCTACTGTTTTCTATCCGACCTCTGCAGGCGATGGATCTCACTCATCGGAATCAGGATCTCGTTACCGAGGTATGGATATTCGAAATGAGAAAAAAATCATCGGCTGGATCAATGGCTTGGAACAGAAGGTATGCTGCAAGCTCTGTTGCCGGTTCGAATAAGGGTAGTGAACAAGAGCATCTGCTGGTGAAACTACTGCTTATGCCGGATCTGGCCCCTCTACCTTTTATCTGAGACGGTGATACGCCTACCTTTTCGTCTACTCTTTTGCTACAGCGTTACCTACTTGATGAGCTTTTCACTCTATAAGGCATCAAAGGCAAAAGATCATTGAACTTTAATTCGATATGAAAATAAGAATACTGTAAACATTGCTCTCATATCACGTCCAGAGTCGGATTTAAATACCTCTTCAGTAGCAGGCCGATAATAAGTCTGGCCATCGAAGGCTTACCCAACTGCTCTGGATTACTGATCAAGTGGCTTTGAGAAGGAGAGATTTAAATCAAAAGAAAATGGCCTATTTGAGATTTTCAGGTTTCTTTTGTTTGGGAATGAAATGAAAAACCGTATTGTATTTTGCATCTTTTGCCAAACCAGTTCCTATCTCTTCCCTTTCCTATCTCGAATTGACTATCTCTCGGCGATTGGCCTTAGTAGACCGGTTTCAATTGGATAACTCGATTGAGACCGTCCTTTGCCTGTTCTCCCAGTCAGGAATTGAATTCCTTGCAAGTATATAATTTTTTAGAGTGAGAGTGTCTTGACGGCATTCAGTTGATTATGAGTTCATTGAATGAAAGAACGTTTCGAGACTTGTGGATTACCTCACTGAGATCACTACTAAAAGAAAGTCTTATTAGGGCGCTTTTCCGGGATTGCAGGTCTAAGCCTATAAGGTAAGCTATCTGTAAAGAGCAGGAGTCGCTTAGCAAGCACAGTCTCTTTTTCCCTTTCGACCGCTTCCCTCAAATAAAGAAAGTATGGGCCTTTTCCAAGTTTTGTTTCCAGTCTATTATGCCAATTGTTCTCACCTTCTTCAACCTTTTCTCGAATGAAGTGATAGTCAAGTTCAATAGGTTTTGTTCTTGCGTGAAAAACCGGATTAGACGAGAGTTTCATGGCACTTTGATTATCGCAATCTCATTTTGATGGTCCAACAATCATTCCCATTTTTTTTTAGGATATGCCTTTACCATGTCAGCTCAGCTACAGTGGCTGCCATTGCTCTATACAAAGCTTCTGCATTGGATCGAGCTACGGTACGTTGCTTTTTACTGTTTCATGATAAAAATGAATCAACAAATGTGATGCAATACCCACTGACGGATCTCTGGTGTCTGGATCTCCAGCCCAAGAAAATCACTATCTCTGGCTCTGGCACCGAGTAATTGAATTTTCAATTGCTCGATAGACGGTGACGGGGGTACGACTTGAGAATTGACCCAAGATTCTCTGGGGTACCAGTTTACAAATACGGGAAGGAAGGAGGTATGGGATGCAAAGTCTCATTCAAAAATCTATTTTGGGGTATTTCCGTGTTAGGAGCAAGCTACTTCTAGCCTCTAGTCCAGAGCTATTTCTTTCGCCTATAGCTGCTTTATTACCTCAATACCTACTCACTATAGGTATTTTTTTCATTACATGTATGATACCACTCTATAGACGAGATATCATTGGTATTGCCTCCATATCCGGTACATTCAACAACTAAGCTGAATTTTATCTTACTAAAAAGCCTTGTTGAGTGCGGGGGAACGAAAGGAGGTGGAATTTTTGATGAAGGTTGAATCGTCGATCGAATTCAGGCTTTCTTGCTTCTCCGGTGGGGACCTCTCCTTCTTCATTTCTAAAAGCCGGGAACGAATCAATATCAGTAGTTGGGAAGTATAAACCCCGGCTATCTACTAAGAGCTACTAGGAGCTTACTAGCTATCTGGGTAATGCTCTAAACCGTCGAATCACAACAGCCCTTGCCCTTGCCATGCAACTGCTGCAGAGATGGGCTTTTTCTAATCCGGTTGGAGCCAATCCTACTCTAGGCTTTGATTGTCCCTACTGGCACCGCAACTTCTTGTTCCCGTTCTCGCCCGATTTCGAAAGGACGTGGGTCCGGTCGAGCCACTGAACACCATAAGGAGGGAATACAGACGACTCGAAGAAGTTGGTTTTTTTCGAGGGAGAAGAATGACAACTAGACCTTAACACAGGAAAGGGATAGAGAGATGGATGTTCACCCAACCTGATTGAAATGAATCAGAGTATGTTCACCCCAATAGTGTAGCCAGCCATAAAATCAAGGCTGACGCTCGATCGGAACGGAACCAAGGAGGTCGTGTTGCGTAACGAGACTACAAGAAAAGAATTCAACTATAAGTTGTTGGCAACTAGTGAACCCGGCGGTTCAGCCGGGTGAGAGGTAGATCTTCCCATGGGTTCGGACTTGAAGTGAATCCGATGGATGTTCTTTCTTTCGAGAAGACTGCTTTTCGTGGAGGGAGATAAGCGGATACTTGCTTGCCAGTATGTTCGGTCTGCGGTTTGGTAACGACTGGGTCTACACCCTATGTCGTGCATCGTTCCGCTCGCCGGATCCGGCCGGTAAGAATTTTGCATGGTCGTTCGCGTCTCTTGGCTAAACTCGAACCCGTTCTGAACGATCCATCCATTTTTCAACTGGTTTCCTCCTTTCTGAACTTGTCTATTCTTGATGAGGACGGAAGAGATTGGTCAGCAGAGGCTGGGGTACCGGCTGTAGGCCTTCTCGCCAGCGTGTTATTAAATTTCTATTTAGATTACTTTGATCGAACATTCATCAACCGCTTTCCGCATCTTCCTTTTGTTCGGTATATCCATGAAATAATTGTTGCTGTTCCTCTGAACCTGAACAATCAAGAAAGACTTTCTTTCGAGTAGATCAAAAATCTCTTGAGAGAGCTGCATCTTTCTGCTAAACTAATTTACATAGTTCGAGGGGGCTTCCCAATTTCCTGTCTTGGTTGTTTCTTATCTGTTGACGAAGGGGGTTTAATCCACTTTGTGGAGAAGGAAGAATAAAGAAAGATTTTCAAATGTTAGTTTAAAAGATTTAAACTAACATTTGTAGTACCATCTCTTGTATGTCGATTTAGCACAAACCAATGCCTTAAGCCTTGGAGAATTTATAGTTTTATTATTTATAAGATATCATATACTCTTTGAAAGGTGCACCATATCTAATTCTTTAACGAAAGATTATAACACTCAAGTGGTCGCCCCTTACTCTATTCCTTTCTAAGGTCAGGAATAGCGGTCTTAGCTAGCGTTTCTCTTATCTTTCAAACTTAAGCTTCTAAAAAGTCTTTTCACGAGAGTTGTGAGATATTAAGCTACTAAGCTACACCCTTTTTAGTTATAGGATACATTTGAATAGGAAAAAACTAATTATTCCAAGGGGGATGGACATGGACCTATGGAAGTGATTCCGACCAAGAAAAAGAAAACTTTTTTAAAGCACAGGGCTATAGAAAAGGGCCGGTAGGGAAGGTGCGATTGAGCGACCGTCTGTAGCTGAACTTGCCTCTCGGAAGGAGTCTAGATCCTAGTTTAGCTGGACTCTCTCGTTCTTCCAGTTTCCTTCGATTCTGTAAATGAGTCATCTGGACTCCTCAGTCTTGTTGGTAGCCCGTAGTTCCTTTTCCAGTCTCAGGGAGGGATTTAGATAGAACCGATTCAACAACATAGGAAAAAACTTTATCTTCAAAGGAGGTGGGAAGGGCTTTCATCCCAGACTCATTCTTCTAGGTCAAATTCTTTTCCTTCAAAGAGGGCTAGGTCTGGTCTAGGGTCACTCGACCTGGAAACAACAGTTTTTCCTAAATCTAAATAGGTTCCTTCTGCAAACTGAGATCTTTTTCCAAAGGTGGTTGATTCGGGAAGGGAATTCAATGAATCTGAAGCAGCAGATACCACAGGAGAATCAGCCGATAAGGAATATCTTTTTTTTTAAAGAAAGGGAACGAGTGGAGTATACGAAGCGAAAAGGGAAGGTGAGAGGGTAAGATAAAGTTGAGATAGGCTCGTAAGAAAGGATAGGCTCTCCGCCGATCCTTATTGGGTAGGGATAGCTCGCTTAAGGAAGACTACCTTTGGCGCTAAATATTCCTTCATTCTGAGGGAAGTGCTATTCAATTGACCATGGGGTTCTACCCTTCCTTACCGAATTCATTCTATGCGAAAGAGTCTCGCGCCAGGAGCGCTGCTGTAACCAGTTCTGATCTCAAGCACCTAACCTTTGTTGTGAGGACTTATTCGCCATCGGCCGGTAATACCCAATTCGCGGAAAGGGAGGGCGCCTTACTAAATAGGGGCACTTAGCTTTCCCACAGAGGTCGGTGGAGAATGCCAGATCTTCAAATTATTCAGCCGAAAAGCGATAGCTAAGGGCAGTAGAGAAGAAAGATAGGGCATTAGCAGCTTCAACTCGAGAAGCAGCATCCCCATCCGAATCCGAATCCGCTGAAGAGGAGACCTTGTGTCTCTTTAGTTCATAGTTCATTCCACTCAACAAGCTGACCCAGCCTGAAGGAAGGGGTTTTCATCCTATAGCCTACTCTCCTGTTGAGTTTTGTCTTTCGAATTTAGCTTACAATTGAGGTCAGTGAGAAGCTTGTAAGTTTTGCCTTAAGCTATAGGGCTCCCTAGGGGGATGAGGTGGTCGTACCGCTTCTGGGACCACGATATGCACCACCAGGGGCTGTTTTTCCGACAGGAGTTTGATACCTTGACTCCTCCCGCGGGTAAGCTTGTTCTTCTGCGATATTTCCTTCTTCGTTTGCGTGGATGACCGATTGATGCTATGTGGATGTAGGTCACCTAGAGACCTTTTGGAGATAGGCCTTACGCTGCTAGGCCAGCTGTAGCTATATCTGATCCGTACTTCCTTGTCCGAGTGGAGCTGACTGGACCACGTCGAGTGGTACCTGGGTGAGAGAGTGTTACGGCAGTTTCGGTATTGTTATTGAACTGATTGAATCTGGTATTGTTAGTAGGAAGTGGTGATAGATAGCAGGAGGTATTGCTTACTTACCTGATTCCTTTCTGAGGCCGGTCCAAAGAGGAGCTAGCAGAACAATCGACACAAGAGAAGGAGTCTCGAGAGCAAACTATCTCAAGGAGACGACCAAAGGAAGAGGCCCTGCAAGAAAGGCAAGAAGTGCAGAACTGGATGATCAAAGTGATGCTTCTACGCTGGAGAAGAGAGAGAGAAGGCACGAAAGCTGGCCGAGAAGAGAGGTCCTGCCATGGATAGGCGTAACCTTTGGCATGAGATTGATCAACTAAGCCTGGCTATTTTAACCCTTTGGCTTAAGGTAGCGGAAAGCTTACCCACTCCGTTGTCTTAGCATGAATAATTATTGATTCAGCTCCAGACCGGAATTATACCGACTCTCGTTCATAAGGGTAGCCTCCCCTGCTCGTTTTCAACTATCCGTGGTGTTGGCTTTGATTGCCCCTACTCTTCTCTTGTCCTCAACCCTCGAAAGAAAAGATCAAACTCGTCGAATCGAGGATCGGAATCGTACCTTCGGGCAATCTCCGCTCTAGATGGGAAAGGAACATGCAATAAAAGGCCTTTCTTCAGGTTTCCATAGAAAAATGTGAAACTATAAAATAAATAGGCGCGGCACACAAAGGAGGTTGAGTGCGCTACCATTCCTTTCAAATGGAGGAATGAAGTAGCAAAGAATACCAAAATTTGTTATAATACCAAACCAAGAAAAGTAATACTAATAGCCATAGCCAAAGAAGAAGTAAGATAATATGGGAGGCGAAAAGCCAATTGGTAATTCAGAAGTTCAAGACAGGGACACAACGGGAGGTGCAATCCATTTCGTGAATTGGTAGGGGAGGCGAGTGAACATCTTTCCGGATCTTAGAGCTGGGCATGCTTGACTTGCTTCGGCTTCACTTTGGTAGAGAGGAAGTGTCCCGACTTGTTCTGAGGCAATCCTCGGCTTTCATCACTGAAGCTGATGAAGGTATAATCACCTTGGAAAGTGGCGGGAGTGACGGCTCGAACTTTGATGTGGATGGCGGAGGACTTGCTTCGATTCTAAATTCGGGCATCATTCATTCGGGAGTAAGAGGAAGAAGCTTCTGCTCTCATCATCGTGGTGGAAAGGGTTGGCTCTCTCCTTGTTGGGATCACTATCTTCGGACTTGGGGGAGGCATGTAGACTCTTTCTTCTTCAATTGGCTGCATTTGCCTTTGAGGTTTTGGGTAATGACCAATTGTTATTTTTTACATGCCATCCCATGGTGGTACAACATTTTGAGATTAATGAGAGTCATTTTTTGTACACACATAGTCGGGCATGACAGTGTTTGGTCTTTTTTTTGAGGCCTTCTTCAAGTTCTTCTAAAGTGCATTCATGTTTTCTTTCAATCTTGCGAATGAGAAGAGTAGGGTTAAATTTTCCACTACTATCAATCATGTTTGCTGCCCCTGCTGGCCTTGGTGGTGCTTGGTTATGGGCCGGAAGAGGATCTTTATAAATGCCAATTTTTTTTTTGCTTTGCTCGATCTTGGCCTCTTAGTCCTTGCCAATCGATCATGCCTTGATCATTGAGGTCATAGACCATGTTCCGGAATTGGATGCAATCTTCAATGTTATGGCCTGGATATCTGTGGAATGGGCAAAACTACTTTGAATAAAAAAGGTTAGGAGCCATGGCTTTGCTTTCTCCGGAGGGTATCTGATTGCATTCTGAGCAGCCATCTAAGTGAAGATTGGAGTGTTTCCGGCAACGGAGGATAATGAGCTCTTTTGGGTTGCAAGGCCGCTCTTCTGTCAAATTGACGTGGGGGTGGCACAGCTCGCATGTCTGGAGGAGCTTGTTGAGGTGGAGGAGCCTGTGGCATTTGTTGTTGCCGACCATTCCGATTTGATTGGTAAGGCAGATAGACAGGACGTTGAGCATTAGCATTGTTGGGAGGAATGATTTTTCTTTGAGGGTTCTGCTGCAAATTAACAACTTGGTGAAGTTCATGCACCCCTTGTTGTGCCTTTTTCTGGGGTGCGTTCTTGTTTCCGAAAAAATTTTGAACAAAAGGTCAAAGTCCGTCTTGTATCATTATCTCTCGTTTCTGACCTCGAACATAAAGGCTAGCGAAGTCCTCGCAGCCAGTCATGATGAGTAAACCTTGCAAAGGATTTTAAAGGCATTTAATGAGTTGGTTTACAGCATCCCGATCTTTGAGTTGAACCCCGGTTTTGACAAAAGTTGACCTCCACTTGTCAGCAGCTTCGCTTGTTTTCGCTTCCCGCTTTCTATGCTATTGCTTTCCTCTTTCCTGTTCCTCCTTCTGAAATCCTGCACATTCGGTTCGTCCGGAGGTGTATCAGAGCAATCTACCGAAGTATCACCGTCTGATTGTTCATCGGTTTCCAGCTCCACCTCAACAGTGCTATGCCCATTCGACTCTCTCGACTTCATCATAGCAGATTCATCAAAGCGAACATCCTTACGGATAATGAACTTGGGTGTTTCCGGTCCGGGATACCAGAATCTATATCCTTTGACCCCACTCGCATAACCAAGAAAGCCTTAACCCACCCACCGCCTTTGCTCTCGGTTTTCACTTTTCAGTATTAACATGAACATATGCAGGACAACCAATTACTCTGAAATTAGAGTAGTTCGGAGGCTTACCTGACCACACTTCTTCCGGAGTCTTAAACTCCAACGCCGTAGAGGGTGACCAATTAATCAGAAAACATACCATATTTACTGCTTCGGCCCAAAACTCCTTTGACAGACCAGCATTGCTCAACATGCTTTGTACTCTCTCCAAGAGCGTCCGATTCATCCGTTCTGCGACCCCATTCTGCTGTGGTGTGCCCGGAGCAGTGTAGTGACGGGAAATGCCCTCGTCCTCGCAGAACTTTTCAAAAATTCAGCTGATGTATACTATACTCACCACCATTGTCCGTTCTTAAGCGTTTAACCTTCTTCCCGCTTTCTTTCTCAACTAAGGCCTTCCACCGCTTAAAGACAACGAAGACTTCGGACTTATGCCTTAGGGTATAAACCCATACTTTTCTCGAGTAGTCATCAATGAAGGAGAAAAAAAAAGTATTTAGATCCTCCCTTTGAAGGAACTTTGGAAGGACCCCATACATCTGAGTGTACATAATCTAAAGTACCCTTGGTACGGTGAAGTGCAGCTTTGAAACTCACTCTATTCTGCTTCCCAAACACACAGTGTTCAAAGAGGTCCAGCTTACAAGACTTAACACCCTTGAGCAGGTTTCTCTTATGCAATTCAAGCAATCCCCGCTCACTCATATGGCCAACCGCATATGCCACAACAGTGTCTGGTCTTTATAACCCGGACTGGTTACTGTTGCTCCACCTTTAACTGTACTCCCCAGAAGCTAAAAAAAAAATACCAACTCTCTTTCCCTTCATTACGACCAGTGCACCTTTAGAAACCTGCAAAATTCCACCTTCTGCTGTGTATTTGCAGCCATTGGAATCTAGTGCACCCAAAGAGAGTTCTTCCTTTAGGTGCACTGGATTCCAATCCTCAATCCGATTCCAACATTCTGTAGGGAAGCCGGGAATTTGGGTTAAGCAGTTGAAGATTCAGGAATTCATAGTCGAATAGGGATTGGAAAGCTATCTGTTTTTGGGCCTCTCGTACGCTAACTTTCATTATGGCTTTCTATCTAAACTCCCCGTCGCATTCCGGCGGCAAGGCTTATCCAATCATGTGCCTGTGATAAAGAACGAAACAAAGCAATGTTTCGATGTGCGTGTGCTTAACACACTCGGCTAAAAGATTTAGCTTATTGCCGAAATGAAATAACGGGTCTTATCAAGCGGCGAAGCTTAGGTCCGGTACGAAACCGAACGAAACCGACATACGAACCGAACAACAAGACCAAACCAAACGACAAGACCGAACAAAGAACTAACGAATCCTTGAATACCTACTTTAGCCACCGAAGCGAGACGAAGACTAACAAAGGAAGACCACCGAGCAAAGAACTAGCGTCTTTAGACCATATTTCGATACACCGTTCGTTCGTTCGGGGATTGACCCCTCACTTCACTCACTCAACGACTTTTCTGATCTTACCGGATCCTCAATGATCAATTGGTTTTCGGAAAGTAGACTAGTCCTTCGGAAAAAACGGGACTGTCACGGAGATCTTCACCTCACGAAAATAGATAGAATACCGGATATACCGATACCCCGTACTACCCGTACTACAAGAACTAGCAGGGTGTGTGATAGACAGTAGAAACTAAAGAAATACACAAGCAAAGCGCTACTTTTGAATTTTCTAAAATAGACGAAATAGGAGTTGTGATGACGGAATGTGAAAGAAAAAAATTGAAAAAGAAAATTATGAGATTTTAGCAGGAAAGATAAGGTTTGATGTCGCGAAATACGGTGTTGGTTAGTAAGAAATGGGGAAGAGAATTTTTTCATAACAAGTGGGGAC